ATTCCTCTCGATTTGTAATTCAATACACAAATTCATTGGTTCTGTTAGGTTAGCTATATACTGTGTATTATCAACAATTTCCACAGAAGGTGGTAAGATAATGTCTTGAGCAGTTACATATCCAGGACCCTTGACACAAATAGACGCGTTACGAGTTCCATACAGATTACTTTTCAAGACAATTTCTTTCAAATTCATTAAAATTTCATGTACGGATTCTTGAATACCTACTATGGTAGAATATTCATGTGGTATTTTCTCAGATTTTGCGCGTGTGATACATGTACCTTCTATTTCTCCGAGCAAAGCTCTTCGCATTGCAATGCCTATTGTATCGGCTTGACCTTTCATAAGTGGGGCCAGAATAAAGCGTCCATAATAAAGACGCTTACTGTCTGCTCTTGATTCAACACACTTCCACTGTAGTGTCCGAGTAGATACTGTTACTTTCTCTCGAACCATAGTATATTATTTGATCAAATCATTGAATTATTTATTTCTCTTGAAATCTCTTCAATGTTTATTTTTACACACGTCTTTTTTTAGGAGGCCTACAGCCATTATGTGGCATAGGAGTTACATCCCGTATGAAACTTAATAGTATACCACTTCTACGAATAGCTCTTAATGCCGCATCTCTTCCGAGACCCGGGCCTTTTATCATAACTTCTGCTCGTTGCATACCTTGATCCACTACTGTCCGAATAGCATTTCCTGCTGCGGTTTGAGCGGCAAATGGTGTACCCCTTCTTGTACCCTTGAATCCACAAGCCCCGGCAGAGGACCAAGAAATTACTCGACCCCGTACATCTGTAACAGTCACAATGGTATTGTTGAAACTTGCTTGAACATGAATAACTCCCTTGGGGATTCTACGTGTATTCTTACGTGAACCAATACGTCTATTTCTACGCGAACCAATTTTTGGTATAGGTTTTGCCATATTTTATCATCTCATAAATATAAGTCAGAGATATATGGATATATCCATTTCATGTCAAAACAGATCCTTATTCTTTGTTTTTTTTTTTTTTTTACTTATTTATTTTATTTATTTGATTTTATTTATTTATTTGTACATATGTACATCGGGTCCTTTAGATTTCGAGAGTCTTTTTGTTTTAGAAAGATTATCCTTGTCTTTGTTTATGTCTCGGGTTAGAACAAATTACTATAATTCGTCCCCGCCTACGGATCAATCGACATTTTTCACAAATTTTACGAACAGAGGCCCTTATTTTCATATTTGTCATTCCTTTTTTTAATTCCGAATCTACTTAATTGGAAGAAAATAAGTTTCTTGAAATTTTTAATTTCGAATTGTATCCTCACGAAAGAATGTTGAAATTGAAAAAACCGCCTAATCATTCAAGTCTTTGCTTTGGAGTCTCTAAATTATACGCCCTTTGGTTGAATCATAAGGACTTACCTCAATTTTTAGTCTATTTCCTGGTAGTATACGTATAAAACTACATGAAATCCTTTACGAAACAAAAACCAGAATAATTTTTTTGTTATCTAAACGAATCCGGAAGATACATACCATCGGTAAGTTGTTCAGTAATTAAACCCTCATGAATCCATTTTTGTTGTTTCATTCCAGGTAAAACCGCTTTGAAGTATCAACTAATGTAAGAGGGATAATATTATAAACTTGTCCTTTCTCTTTTTTCACAAATATGACCGTGTCGGCTATTAGAAAGATTACCATATATAACACAAAACTTCTCCGCCGATTCCTTCTAGTCGAGCCTTTCGGTCTGTCATTATACCTCGAGAAGTAGAAAGAATTACAACCCCCATTCCGCCTAAAATTCTAGGAATTCGTTGATAGTTAGAATATATTCGTAGACCGGGTCGACTGATCCGTTTTAAATTTAAAACAGTTCTATATGGTCCTTTCCTATTTCTTCTATGTCGTAGGGTTAAAACCAAAAAATATTTTTTGCTTTCTTGATGTTTTCTCACGTTTTCAATAAAACCCTCTTGTAAAAGGATTTTAACAATATTTTCAGTGATGTTAGTAGATGGTATTCGAACTGTTCTTTTTTTATTCATGTCAGCATTTCGTATAGAGGTTATTATGTCAGCAATAGTGTCTTTACTCATGATAAACTAAGATTTTTGTTTCCCCCGAATTTTGATATAATCAACATGCTCTTTTTCTTTTTTTCTGAATTTTTTAATATTTATGAATTATTTTTTTTTTAGATTTATGAATTATTAAAGATATATACGTGATAGATAAACAATTTACTAATTAATTAAATAAATTTAATCAATTTCATTCAAATACTTTATTAAGGTCTTCCCCTATAATACTTCAGGTGCTAATGAAACTATTTTAGTGAAATTTAACTGTCTTAATTCCCGGGCGATCGCGCCGAAAATTCGGGTTCCTTTTGGATTTCCTTCTTGATCAATAACAACCGCAGCGTTGTCATCATATCGTATTATCATACCGTTGTCGCGTTTGAGTTCTTTACAAGTACGTACAATGACAGCTCGGACCACTTCTGATCTTTCTAGAGGTGTATTTGGTACTGCTTCCTTGATTACAGCAACAATAATGTCACCAATATGAGCATATCGTCGATTACTAGCTCCTATGATTCGAATACACATCAATTCTCGGGCCCCGCTGTTATCCGCTACATTCAAATGGGTTTGAGGTTGAATCATATCATTTTTTTTTTATCGGTTTTTTCTTTTTCAATGCAAAGGTATAAATAAAAAAAAAAAAGAAATATTATTTGTTCAAAACAAAAAAAGAAACCTGCAATTGTTTTTTTTCATCCCAAAAACCCCTTTCGTTTGTTTCTACATTCCTATCCAGAAAGAATGAATTGAGTTCGTATAGGCATTTTCGATGCCGCTATTGAAATAGCCCTTCTAGCTATATTTTCTGCTACTCCGCTCATTTCATAAAGTATTCTACCGGGTTTAACGACAGCTACCCAATATTCGGGAGATCCTTTCCCCGAACCCATACGTGTTTCTGTAGGTCTTACTGTAACAGGTTTGTCTGGAAATATGCGTACCCATATTTTTCCACCGCGGCGTGCATTTCGTGTCATTGCTCGCCGCCCTGCTTCTATTTGTCTAGATGTGATCCAAGCGGGTTCAAGCGCTTGAAGAGCATATCTACCGAAGCAAATACGATTACCTCGATAAGATATTCCTTTCATTCTTCCTCTGTGTTGTTTACGGAATCTGGTTCTTTTGGGGTTATAGTTGATGGTTGTTTAGCAATTCCATCCATCTCTACTACAGAACCGGACACGAGAGTTTCTTCTCATCCAGCTCCTCGCGAATTAAACAATTAAAAATAATTAAACAAAAAAAAATACACGGTTAATAATATATGGAATCGTGGGATTCTTTGAAATTTGATCTAATCGATTATAAATTAGAAATTTTTTGTGTTTTAATATAGAATTTAACACGTATTCTATTTATAGATAATGTCGTTTTGGTAGAACGCTATAATGAATCTTTATTTTGTTTTTCCTTTTATTTCGAATCGACTAAAATTTAGAAATAAAAAAAATATTCGCGGGCGAATATTTACTCTTTCAACATTCAGTTGTAAGATTAGTCTATGACATGACCTCTCAGAATAAATGAATAGGTTTCTGGTTCGTTCCGCCATCCTACTCAATGAATCATTAGGATTCATTTTCAATAGAATCTTATGCATTCACAGGTTCTGTCGTTCCCACCACTTCTCGATTAATGATTAGGTCTGAATTTTACAACGGAGCCTCCAATTAAATTTATTCTTGAGTCAACCTTCTCAGTCTTTATTGGCTCGGGGCTCTTGATTTTTTGTTCTATGCACGGATTTGTCTAATTATGGATCAATCAGTATTGATGCTTTATTACATTCCCTTTATATGAGATGACTCATAGACCTTACATATTGGAATTCTATATCATTAATATTCTTTTTCTATCTTTCTCTCACCCTTCCATTTATCTGTATACTTTATATTGCTTTACAACCCATAATCAGATTGTTTTTTTTTTTTTTTTTATGTAAAAAAGATTTCAGTTGCTACAATGATATGACTTATATATCATATCTTGACTGGTTCTTTCTATCCAGATAACACGAAGTGATGAGTTGGTTATTAGTTCTATAGTTATCAGTTTGTACTATGGGCTGTCCATTTTTTTGAATCCCAACCCTAAAAAAACCAACGAGTCACACACTAAGCATAGCAATTATATCAAATGATTAATCGAATTTTTATTCAACCTTATAGAATTGTTCTTTTTTTTTTATTATTTACCAGAAAAAGAATGAAAGAGTTTGCCATTTTTTGTTTTATCACCAGATATAACTAAATATAAGTCAAGTAAGTTCTTATTATTCCTCGTCTACAAATATCCAAATTTTGATGCCTAATACCCCATAGATAGTTCGAACTGCATAGGAACAATAATCAATTTTAGCTCGAATGGTTTGTAGAGGAACTCTACCTTCTCGGATCCATTCAACACGTGCAATTTCTTTTCCGTCGATACGCCCGGCAATTTGTACTTGAATCCCTTTTGTACCTGCCTGTTCAGTTAATTCAATAGCTTTTTTCATTGCTTTGCGAAATGAAACTCTATTCTTTAATTGTCCGGCTATAAATTCTGCAAGAATATTGGGGTGCCCATAAGGATTTGCAATTCTTGTAATAGCAATGTTGAGTTTTCGGTTTACACAATTGAGTTCTTTTTGTACATGCGTCTGTAATTCTTCGATTCTTCGAGTCCTGTCTTCTATTAATAACTTGGGGAATCCCATATAGATTATGACCTGAATCAAATCGATTCTTTTTTGAATCTCTATACGTGCAATTCCCTCTACATTAGAGGATATTTTCATATTATTTTGCACATAATTTTTGATACAATCTCGTATTTTTTGATCTTCTTGTAGATCCTTTGAATAATTTTTTGGTTGTGCAAACCAAAGAGAATGATGACCTTGGGTTGCACCAAGTCTG